AATTGTAGCCAATATCTTATTACGAATAATTCCGACAACTTCGGGAGAGAAAGAGGCATTCACCTATTACCGAGATGGTGCGATTTGATTCTTTTTTTTTTTTTTTTATTTATTTATTATTCGTTCTTATTTAGTTATTATAAATTAATAATTAATGTATTAATATATTATAAAATATTCTAAATTAATAAATTATAGATTTATTATAAATATTTATTATAATTATAAAATTATAAATCAATTTTATATTTTTTATATATTTTATCATTTTTTCTTTTATATTTTATAGTTATACTTTTTTTATTTTACCGCCCTCAATCTTAGGAGAAAGACACTCAGGATAGAAAGGGATAGAAAGAAAAAAAAAAATTATTGAAATAAATCTACGCTTGTTGAAGGTGAAGTTTGTAAGTAAAACAAGCCCTTCTGTCGTGTATCCCCGATTAATGCAGCCTCAGATGCTTCAATTGTCGATTCTAGAGTATTGAGCGAAAGGTTACACCTATGGGTTAGGTCAAACCTACTCCACTAGTACCAATAGGAGGCATAGGGGAAGAGGCACTACTCCTAGGAATCAACAACACGAAAACTTTGTTATAAATTATCCCTTTTCTTTATCAGGATCGGGACTAACAAGAATGGTTGGGACAACAAACATCCATCTCGTTCGTATTTTGGATACCCATATAACCATCGAAGACTGTTGAAGTGACTAATTCCTGGAAATTAAGAGGCGTTGAAGACAAAGAAATTGTTGGAGTCACCCTTTTTTATCTAGTACCAACATGCTTGAGTTAAGGAAAGTTTTTTTACAAGAAGGTTGGCTAGAGATTTCTTGTAAAAACACTAGTCCCACCCAGTTTATAATGAGACTATTTCAATCTTTGTGGATTCCATGTATTATTCTCATTATGCACATAAAGGAGGAGCCGTATGAGATGAAAATCTCATGTACGGTTCTGAAACGGAGATTCTTTGAATCGAACGACGGCCGTAACGGATGTCGGCTCAATCCGAAGGAAATTATGCAGAAGCTTTACAGAATTATTATGAAGCTATGCGATTAGAAATCGATCCCTATGATCGAAGTTATATACTCTATAACATAGGCCTTATCCACACAAGGAACGGAGAACATACGAAAGCTTTGGAATATTATTTTCGGGCACTAGAGCGGAACCCATTCTTACCACAAGCTTTTAATAATATGGCCGTGATCTGTCATTACGTGCGACTATCTCCACTATAGAAAGGGAAAGAAAGAGCAAATCCGTTAATAAATACTAGAAAAAACAGGCTTTCTACATATGTATCGTCCAAAACAACGATTTTTATCAGCTGTAGTAAAGAAATACACTTCATAGAAGTGGAAATATGACGAAATCGGTATGCCTAGATACTTTATTCTATGGATAAAGGATCTAATTGAAAAGGAAGCGCCGTAAAGATCAATTCGCGAGATTTTGGGCCGGTACAATAAGAACTGCTTACTTATGTCATGATATGAGATAAAAGTTAGGAATCCACTTATGTAATAGAGTTGATCCCCTAAGTTATTGAGCAGCGGTGTAGCATCAGATCCCAACGATAGTAAGTCTTTTCCTTCTTATGAAGAAAGTCTTTTTCAAAGATTCTATATAAATTTATATACGAAACCGAGATAGTTACCTTTCATAAAATTATAATGATAGCGGAAATGCCTATACTTTATGAAGGTGGGAGAAAAGATAAAACTGATTAAATCATTAAGCAAAATTCAAGTTTGAAACTCATAACCTCTTTTGGTTAACTCGAGAGAAAAAAAAAAATGGGATACTAAAAGAATTTGACTGCTGAGCCGTATGAGGTCGGAAACTCTCAAGTACGGTTCTAAGGGAAGGAATTTACCCGCCTATTCCGACCGGGGAGAACAGGCCATTCGACAAGGAGATTCTGAAATTGCGGAGGCTTGGTTCGACCAAGCTGCCGAGTATTGGAAACAGGCTATAGCGCTTACTCCTGGTAATTATATTGAAGCGCAGAATTGGTTGAAGATCACAAGGCGTTTCGAATAAGAACACTATTTTATTCTAACTATTTTATTTTTTTATTTGTTATAATGAATTGTTTATGAATTGTTTGTTGTCTCTATCAGTCAAATAAAACAGATCATTTCTCTGGGAAGAACCAATCAAAAAATTTCATTATATCCCTTCTCCTTCTAAGATCGTTCTATTTTGTCTGTTATTTCGTAGGGATAAACGATATACAAATAAGTTAGAGAATATATTTCTTTTCTGCTATTAATAATAATAACTAATAAAAGTAAAAGAGACCCTCGAATGACTAAATAGAAATACTGGTATGTCTCTTAGTAATGACTAATGACTGTTCACACGGTTTGGAATAGAGTAATAGTAATATATTCTACGTAATACATAAAGTGTCTCCATTTAGGAACTTCTAATTGAGATATGAATACATTGGGTTGCACAAAAAAAAATTGCGTCAATTCAAAGCC